TTATCTGAAGAGGATCGCTTAACCGTAGCAAGAGCGCGAAAAATTGAGCGTTTCTTATCACAACCCTTTTTCGTAGCGGAAGTATTTACTGGTTCTCCGGGCAAATATGTTGGTTTAGCAGAAACGATTCGGGGTTTTCAATTGATCCTTTCTGGAGAATTAGATAGTCTTCCTGAGCAGGCTTTTTATTTAGTAGGTAACATTGATGAAGCTACTGCGAAGGCTACGGATTTTGAAATGGAGAACAAATTAAAGAAATGACCTTAAATCTTTGTGTACTAACCCCAAATCAAATTGTTTGGGACTCAGAAGTGAAAGAAATCATTTTATCTACTAATAGTGGACAAATTGGCATATTACCAAATCATGCACCTATTGCCACAGCTGTAGATATAGGTATTTTGAGAATACGTCTTAAGGAGAAATGGATACCAATGGCTCTTATGGGCGGTTTTGCTAGAATAGGAAATAATCAGATCACTATTTTAGCACATGATGCAGAGAAGTTTAATGATATTGATCCACGGGAAGCTCAAAAAACTCTTGAAATGGCGGAAGCCGACTTGAATAAAGCTGAAGGCAAAAGACAAATAATTGAGGCAAATCTAGCTCTCAGACGAGCTAGGACACGAGTAGAAGCTATCAATGCAATTTTATAAATAGTTAATGTGGATACATCTCAATAAGAAACAGAAGTTCTTTTTAGGCATCTTCTTTTTGCTTTTTATTCTTATTATTCTGCCGATTTCCTCAAATGGAATCAGATTCTGATACAACGAACAAATTGTTTATTTAAATTTTAGAAAAATAAAATATCTAAAATCAATAAAAAAAGAAAAAGAAACCAAAAAAAATTCATAAAAGACAAAACTAATTCTTCTTCGATACTAAAATTCATGGTATCGAAGAAGTTATACCTACTATTGGATTTGAACCAATGACTCCTGCCGTATGAAAGCAATACTCTAACCACTGAGTTAAGTAGGTTATTTATAATTCAAGAGAAAAAACGAAATGGGACCCATTCTATGGATGGATTATAAAAAGAATATGAATTATAAGCAATACCGATAAAACATATAACAGAGATTGGATGTTGGATCATGTAATATTCATTTCATTTTGTTTTGATTTATCTTGACAAGAAATTATCTACATGATAAAATGTGTATCACAAGTCAAAGGGCTATAGCTCAGTTGGTAGAGCAACTCGTTTACACGCGCGCCAATGTTTTTTAGAGGAGTCTATCATGTAATCAAAAGAATTGATCTTTTTGAGAAATCTATGTCTTACTCCATGAATTTAAAGAGAACAATAGCCTGACAAAAGGTTTGGTTCTATTTAGGTACTCATTTAGGCGTCAAATAGACGTCAAGTCAAATAGAACCCCATTCCTTGATTTTAGATATTGATAAGGTTAATGCTCAATATATTCAATGTTAGGCATAACGAGAGGATATAAGGACCTCAAAAATTCTCTTTTCATCCTTACATTATGAATTTTAAGGTGTATGAAGTTTCATATTGTATTCTTAAAAAAAAAAGCAGGACGATAGAGACTCCATTTAACTTATGTTGATCTAAGCCAAAAGCAAACCTACGTCATCAAAATACTTCTTTAAAAAACTTTGGTAGTGCTCCTGATTGTAAATCAGAATAATCAATCAAAGCACGTGGAGCCATCTACTTATCTTTATGTAAAGATAAAATATGGTAGACTAGCTGATATTTATATCAGCTAATGAAAGAGCCCAATGCAAAAAAAAATGCATGTTGGGTCTTTGAAACAGTTCTAATTATTTTGATACGAATTAGTTTGATCTGTTTTACCGAGAAGGTCTACGGTTCGAGTCCGTATAGCCCTATAAGCTTTGAGTATCTAACCCTTTCATACATATCCAATTCAAATAAAAAAAACAAAGATAAGATAAAGAATAATCTAATAATAATGAAAATAAATTCTTAACTTAAATCGAAATATAAATATAATAAATAGTCAATATGAAAATGAAAAAAAAAATAAAAAGAGTTTCATTTTTTTTCGTTATAACGAGATAGGTATGTATTATGATCAATAATATTAATTTTATTAATTTAATTTAAATTTTTAATATTTCGAATAAATACTTCATTCATGCGCCGGGAACCAGATTTGAACTGGTGACACGAGGATTTTCAGTCCTCTGCTCTACCAACTGAGCTATCCCGACCATTATCAATGCATCATCTTCATTTTCATTTTACTAGATGACTTAGTCCTATGTCAATTCAAATGTCAATTCAAAAATTGAATCATAAAAGAAAAAAAAAATAAAGGGAAACAGGAATTCTACGTTAAAGGATGTTCTTTTGTTTTTTATGTGCATCATATATCACCCACAATAAATAGAAAAAAATTTATGCTCAGATCTGTTTTTTTTTTTTAACGTAGAATCCATAAGAAACATAACGAATTTTGAATTTCTATTCAAAAAACGAGAGGATAGATCATTAAGGGATTCAACCGGGACTTTTTTGGGGATAGAGGGACTTGAACCCTCACGATTTATAAAATCGACGGATTTTCCTCTCACTATAAATTTCATTGTTGTCAATACTGACATATAGAATGGGACTCTATCTTTATTCTCATCTGACTAATCTATTTTGAAAAAGATATATCAGACTTTGGAGTAAATTATTTGATCAAATCATATTTTATTCTTTCTTAAACTTCCAATTGATTTGATTCAAAAAGTCTTTTTCTTTTTATAGTTTTATAGAAAGAAAGGTTATCCTTCATCTTTTTGAAAGTTTTGATGCAAGGATTCCTTGACTTGACTAACTTAATGCAGCAGTCAACTCCATTTTTTAGAACAGCTTCCATTGAGTCTCTGCACCTATCCTTTTTTGATTCTTTTGATTGAATTATTTTTTTTTTTTGAAAACAGGATTTGGCTCAGGATTGCCCATTTCTAATTCCAGGGTTTCTCTGAATTTGAAAGTGATCACTTAGTATGTTTCCATACCAAGGCTCAATCCAATTAAGTCCGTAGCGTCTACCGATTTCGCCATATCCCCTTTTGTTTTTACATTCAGATCTTATTATTATGTCCTTACTTTTTGTTCCATCATTTAGATTTGCATTAATTTCATTTGATAATGATTTCTATATGAAAAATTCTTTTTTCCAATCATAAATGATTCTAGCATTTCTCTATATCCAATTCAATAGAGATAGCTATATACCACTTTTATCTTAGAAATCCCTATTTTATTCGAATTTTTCCCGTACAAATTTAGAATACTTGAACGATCGATTCTATTTTTTCTGGAATTTTGACCTTTCCGAATGAAAATTAAAAAATATGAGTGTCTCTTTAGAATTTATATTTCAATTTATATTCTAGATCGTACTTTTTTTTTTCGTTTATTTCTTTTTTCTTTCATTTTATATTTTATTATGATAAGATACCTTATTCATGTAAATTTATAACTGATTATGGAAATTATGTACTAGTACTAACTAGTATAAAAATATTATGAATAGTATAAAATGAAATTTCATTTGAATTCAAAAAATTATAAATGATATAAATGACTAGATTCAGATATATGAATCTATTAAGAAGAGAAGAGGAGAGGGGTAAGATATTAACAATTGATCAATAGATAATTAATAAGAGAATTAATAAATGCGAATTAAAGATTGCTATATTATATTATTTTATATTCATTCTTTTTTCTATAATAAATACTACTTATATATTATGATTTATATTATGATTATGTTCTATATTGAATATTCAATTGTATTCTATATTTCTTTGTATGTGTATTTATGATTTTATGATTAAGGTGATTAAGGACAAACGATTAATAGTGAGTATTTTAGCAGTTTCAATGAATTACTATATAAATAATAAATAAAATTGATATTATATAAGCCCGCTTAGCTCAGAGGTTAGAGCATCGCATTTGTAATGCGATGGTCATCGGTTCGACTCCGATAGCTGGCTTTTCTCTATTTGTTTGACTTTCATAATGTCTTTCTGCAATAGAAATCTAATCTATATTTCAATTTAAAAAAGCTTTTTCTATTTTTTTTTTAAGTCCATAATGATCTATTATATCAACGTAGTAACTAAAAAATGATCAAAAATTATAGGTCTTAGATATCTGCAGAAAAAAAATAAAGGACCCATATTTTCTTTTTTTTTTCTATTTAAATTATACATATATATATTCAAACAGACATTTATATATCTAAATATAAATAGAAGAAATAGATTTATCAAAATAAAATAAAGTAAGATACTTTCCGGATATTGATAAAATGAATCTCATTCTTTCTTTTTTGTAGTCAAATACTTAAATAGATTTCGATTCATTTCTCATATCTTTATTCTTTAGTTCAGTTTGAATTGATGTTTATGAAAATTTTCACAATATCAATAAAATAAATAAGGAGTATTTATGTCGCGTTACCGAGGGCCTCGTTTCAAAAAAATACGCCGTCTGGGGGCTTTACCGGGACTTACTAGTAAAAGGCCTAGAGCTGGAACCAATCTTAGAAACCAATCGCGCTCCGGTAAAAAATCTCAATATCGTATTCGTTTAGAAGAAAAACAAAAATTGCGTTTTCATTATGGCCTTACAGAACGACAATTGCTTAAATATGTACGTATCGCGCGAAAAGCCAAAGGATCCACAGGTCAGGTTTTACTACAATTACTTGAAATGCGTTTGGATAACATCCTTTTTAGATTGGGTATGGCTTCGACTATTCCCCAAGCCCGACAATTCATTAATCATAGACATATTTTAGTGAATGACCATATAGTAAATATACCAAGTTATCGCTGCAAACCCCGAGATATTATTACAGTGCGAGATGAACAACAATCGAGAACTATGGTTCAAAATTATCTTGATTTGTCCCCACATGAGGAATTGCCAAAACATTTGACTCTTCATCGATTCGAATATAAAGGATTCGTCAATCAAATAATAGATAGTAAATGGGTCGGTTTAAAAATAAATGAATTGCTGGTTGTAGAATATTATTCTCGTCAGACTTAGACCTAACTAAAAGGATTCAGGAAATTTTCCTCCCTTTTTATAATGAATGGAATAGAATAAGCAAAGAGAAAGGGAACAAAAACCAGAGGTTTGACCCGGATATTTTTATCCCATTCATTTATGAAGAATTGATAGGGAGATTTTAATTCTTTAAAAAATTTTTGCAGTATTTTACATATCACATCAATTACAAATTGAGAATAAAATCAATATTAAATATAAATATATATAATTAAATATATATAAAAGAAAGATCTAATTGTTGTATGTAATAGTGGTATCCTTTTAGATTTGATACATTATTGCAAATCAAATTAGTGAATGTTAGTGAATGAGATGAAAGTATGGGACGGAAAGAGAGGGATTCGAACCCTCGGTAAACAAAAGCCTACATAGCATTTCCAATGCTACGCCTTGAACCACTCGGCCATCTCTCCTACATAAGCATTATTATTATGACTCGAAAACTAAGTGAATAGCGAGTCATTCATATTATATTGTTGGATAGGTATGTACAATGAATTCTAACTCTAAAACTATAAAATAAAAAAAAAATATGAATTCCTACAAAATAAATATAAAATCAACAAGATAAAAAAATATTTTTATCTTTTTAGAATATGAATAATTTATCTAATTCTATTCACATAGATATGAATCTATTAATATATGAATATATTAAGTTTAAGTGAAAATTAATAATTTCATAATATTTAAGTATTTTTTATGTTATTTCATAATGTACAAATCCTTTTTTTTTTTTTGTTGTGGGATCATTTTCTCACAATAGATAATTCAAAGAATTATAGAATGGATTACTAACTATGCCTAGATCGCGGATAAATGGAAATTTTATTGATAAGACCTTTTCAATTGTAGCCAATATCTTATTACGAATAATTCCCACAACTTCAGGAGAAAGGGAGGCATTTACCTATTATAGAGATGGTGTGATTTGATTTATTTTTTTTCTACTCTAAGTCTTCAAATAAATAGATAGAATCCGGGATAGAAATCAAAAAGATTATTGAAATAAATCTACGCTTGTTGGGGGTGAAGTTTGTAAATAAATCAATTCCTTCTATCGTGTATTCCCGATTAATGCAGCCTCTGATGCTTCAATTTTTATTTGAGTATTGAGCGAAAGGTGACACCTATTGGTTCTGCGTTACAGGTCAATCTGAATCCATTAATACTAATAGGTGGCATAGGGAAAAATTCACTACGCCTAGGAATCAACAAAAAAAACTTTGTTATTTATTTGTTATTTAAATGAAATAAACCCTTTTCCTTTTGGGGATCGGAATTAAAAAGAATGGTTAGGACAACAAACATCCATCTCGTTTGTATTTTGGATACCCATATAACCATCAAAGACTGTTGAAGTGACTAATTCCCATAAATGAAGAGGCGTTGGAAACAAAGAAATTGTTGGAGTTACTTTTTTATCTATCTAGTATGACCCACTTGATGTTAAGAAAATAAAAAGATCTTTTGCAGGAAGGTTGGCTAGATATTTTTTTTTAACACTAGCCCCGCTCAATTGATAATGAAACTATTTCAATTTTTTTATTCCCCTTTTCCATATATTACTGGATTTTCATTATCCACATACATAAAGGAGGAGGAGCCGTATGAGGTGAAAATCTCATGTACGGTTCTGTAGCGGAGATTCGTTGAATCGAATGACGACCGTAACGGATGTCGGCTCAATCAGAAGGAAATTATGCGGAGGCTTTACAAAATTATTATGAAGCTATGCGACTAGAAATTGATCCCTATGATCGAAGTTATATACTCTATAACATAGGCCTTATCCACACAAGTAACGGAGAACATACAAAAGCCTTGGAATATTATTTTCGGGCACTTGAACGAAACCCGTTCTTACCACAAGCTTTGAATAATATGGCCGTGATCTGTCATTACGTGCGACTATCTCCACTATAGAAATAAAAAAGGAAAAAATACATTTGTGAATTGAAGAAATACTCGAAAAAAAAATAGGCTTTCTACATATACATCGTGAAAAAACAACGATTTTATTAGCTGTAGCAAAGAAAGACACTTCATAGAAGTCAAAAAACGAAGAAAAATATATGCCTAGATACTTTATTCTATGGATAAAATATCTAATTGATAGAGGAAGCACCGTCAAGATCAATTGGCAAGGTTTTTAGCCAATACAATAATGCAATATGCAATACGAACTGCTTATACCTATTCTTTCTATATCATAGATATAGATACAAAATAATTCTTTCTATATCATAGATATAGATACAAAATAAAAGTTTAGGAATCTACTTATGTAATAGAGTAGATCATCTAAGAAATTGAGCAGCGGTGTAGCATCCGATCCCAAAGATAGTAAGTCTTTTCTTTTTTACGAAGTAAAGTCTTTTTCAATGATTCTATATCAATTTTAGATAAGAAAC